CTATGATCTATATATTCGAATGAGAATATCGAACTAGGACTATATATGTATTACAATATACAATACAAATAAAGAATGAAAAGAAATAATCAAAAAATAGAAAATAAAAGAAGAAGGAGGATTTGAAATGCGAGATATAAAAACATATCTCTCAACGGCCCCTGTGCTAACCACTCTATGGTTTGGGTCTTTAGCAGGTCTATTGATAGAAATTAATCGTTTATTTCCAGATGCCTTGTCATTCCCCTTTTTTTCATCTTGATTGAATTCTTGTATTGATCTGTGAAAAAATGAAGAAGATTTGAGATACAATTCTACGTAACATGGCTCCAATTTTGCTCCTTTTTTCTTTCCTATCCTAAAAAAAAAGAAAGAGAAAGAGTGTATTGAACCTTAGTCAAAATACAGTGAATCTACGATAGAATTTTGGGGAAAAGAAATGGAAATGTGGATTCAGTCTAGGGACGCGAAATTCTAACATAGAAAGAAGAAAATACTGAGATTAGGATAGGAATAATTCCTAGTTAGAAAAAATTGTATTAATTAATTATTACAATATTCTTAATATTCTTCTTTTAATGAATATGAATCTTTTTCTTTATAATTATAGTAATGAATATTAGAGTAATTCATAGTAATTCTATTTTAGATTATAGTACTTCGAAGTCATTCAAATTCTAATAATTCGAAAAAGAAAATCTTTACAAATCCCATTTCTAGTTAGTAACTCTTATTAATTTTTTATTAATATAGTATAGATATAGAATATAGATTCTTTTTTTATTTTCTTTTTATTTGGTTCGGATCAAAAATAAAATGAAGAGAGTTATAAAGTGAAGTCGATCCAAAATGAAAAGGAGGTTCATGGCCAAGGGTAAAGATATTAGAATTATAGTGATTTTGGAATGTACCTGTTGTGTTCGAAAGGGTGTCAATAAAGAATCGCCGGGCATTTCTAGATATATTACTCAAAAGAATCGACACAATACACCCAATCGACTAGAATTTAGAAAATTTTGTCGCTATTGTCAAAAGTATACTATTCATGGGGAAATAAAGAAATAGATGGAACGGAATGCGTGTGTGATTTTTCCAAGTAGCGGGAAGAGTAAGAACCTTACATCTTAACATATATAATACAAACCAAATCCTATCTTGGTCAAATCTTAAATGAATAAGAAAAAAAAGAGGATTCTATTTTATAGAATATTTTCTATAGAAGGAAGAAACAAACAAGGAATAACTAAACCATGGATAAATCCAAACAACCTTTTCGTAAATCCAAGCGATCTTTTCGTAGGCGTTTACCCCCAATTGGATCGGGGGATCGAATCGATTATAGAAATATGAGTTTAATTAGTCGATTTCTTAGTGAACAAGGAAAAATCTTATCTAGACGGACGAATAGGTTGACCTTAAAACAACAACGATTAATTACTATTGCTATAAAACAAGCTCGTATTTTATCTTTGTTACCTTTTCGTAATAATGAGAAACAATTGGAGAGAGTGGAGTCGATCCCTAGAACTACTGGTCCTAGAACCAAAAATAAATAAATAGACTCCTCAAAACTCCAATTGGAACTCAAGCTCATATTAATGTTTTGCTCAAAAAAAAACTAGAATCCGGATCTTCTTCCTGTATTCTAAAAAAGGAAAAATGGGGAAGAAATCTTTTTTTCTTGAAAGATGTTCGTTTATTCCTACTACTCAAATCTGAATTTCTTTTTCTTCTATCTTCCCGGAGTCCATTCTCCGGGAAATCCTGTTTCAATCATTCTTGTTTCCTGTATAATAGATTCTATTAAAATTCTTTTATTTGATTTGTCTTTTTTTTTTCTTTTTGATTGATGATTTTATTTGAAAGAATATCAAAACAATTCTTATTTGATAGGGCTATTTGCGCAAGTATTTTACGATTCAGAAGCAATTGTCTATTGTACAGATTGTGCATAAATAGGCTATAACTATAGAATAGTCTATCCTCACGAGTTACCGCATTTATCCGAGTGATCCACAAACAACGAAAATCTCTCTTTTTCCTGCTCCTATCTCGATGAGAGGAAACTAAAGCTCTCATTCTTTGTTGAGTAGTTGTTCGAGTAAGTCTTGAATGAGCCCCTATAAAGGTTGATGCAAATAAACGAATCTTTTTTCGACGTCTCCGAGCTGTATATCCTCGTTTAACTCTGGTCATTGAATCAAATGAAACTTTCTTGAATAACTAATTGATTTCTCTTCTTTCAGTCATCCTTTTCCTCCGGTCGATTAATAGCAAAACGGATTCTTCCGATATATAAAATATAAATTCCAATGGCTTCTGCGACTATGACCTTCCCAACCACGATTTTTTCTTTCTTCAAGGTATCTCGCCTGGAAATAATAAATCCGACTGCTACTAAAGAAAAAAGAATAGTGGGTTCTCTCGTTTCTATGGCAACTTCTGAAACGGTGAGGTCCTCTCTATACACCGGAGCCTCTTCTTTCATTTCATCAAATTTTATTGTGAACTTGTATAGTTCACACTCTTTGGCTCTACCCATCCATTTTTCAATTAGAATTCTTTTTTCAATTCTAATTCTAAAGTAATAGTCCTTTTCACAAAAAAGCTATCCATACAGTGACGGCATTTAATTCTGAAAGTTGGCTAGGTAGCTGACCCTGTTAGTCCGTTTTTTCAAGAAAAGGAATAGGAGCATAACCTTTTTCCTCCGCTTAATGGATAACTATTTGTTACCAATGGAGAATTCCTTCTCATCTCAAACGGAGTGATTGGATTTGCACCAATAGAAACCATAAATTCATAACATAATTAGGTAGATGATAGATCTTCATTTTTAGATACTAGTCAATTAAAAGGCCGTCTTCCACTCTATCTATACTAATTCATTGGTAGTGGTTGTTGGTACTGGAAAAAATCTTTTCATTTCTTCAAACTCATGATCTGAACTGAACGAGTCGCACATACACCCTAGTACATGTTCCTCGACGCTGAGGACATCCTCGAAGAGCGGGAGATTTCGTGACATTTCTTATTGGCTGTCTTGCGTTTCTAATAAGTTGTTTAATGGTTGGCATGGCGTGTCTATAGAATCTCATTCTAGATAGAATAGAGCGGGTTGGTTTAGATCGATCTTAACCTGATGGTTGATGATTATGAATGATTTCTATTCACACGGAAAATTTGAATTTTTAAAAGGAATTCGTATTTCGTATATTTATATGGAATCCCCAGTATTTTCATTTTCGACCGCTACAAGATCAACGATGCCATGAGCTTGGGCTTCTGTTGCTGACATAAAAACATCCCTTTCCATATCTTCGGATATAACCCATAAAGGGTTGCCCGTTCTTTGTACATAAACTTTTGTGAGAGTTTCGCGAAGCTTCAATAGTTCTTCTGCTTCCAGGATAAATTCCCCTGCTTGTGCCTCGTAAAAAGAACTAGCAGGTTGGTGAATCATAACCCTGATGATATTGATATAACATCATGAACGGTTCTTCTATCTATATATTGCATGATTGGGTTAAAGTAAGGGGGAATCAAAATAACAAGAAAGAATAGAATTAAACAACCGTACGGGCATCTTTTGTACATTGCATACGGCTCTGTAATGGAATTTATTTTTTCGATAGAAGAAATTCTATCGAAAAGAAGAAATAGAACCTATCCGATCCAAATCATTAAATGATCCATTTACCACCCTTCCTTTCGTAGTAGTTAAAAAGATACTATGATGGTTCTGTTGCTTTATATATTTATCTCGTCTGTGGTTTAGCAATCCCAAAGTTTCTTTTTGATATGATCCAAGAAGGAGAAAATGATTTTTTCCATTTTTTTGACTCTTTCTCTCATAACATAAAAAGAAGAAAGAGACTTCTGGTGTGGAAGAATAATGGTTTGTGACGCTAAAATTGACTCTTGCTTGACACATAAAATCAAATTGGGAATAACCCTTATTTCATACTACTATCTCGATACAAAATCTCATGTTAGAAAAAAAAACAATAATGGTTTGTTAATATCGAACTCGAAGTGCCATGCTATTATTACTTATTCTTTATTTGATTCATATTCGATACAGCGAAGGCATAGTATTCTTTTTTTTTTCTCAAATAAAAAAACTCATTGGCGCCAAGCGTGAGGGAATGCTAGACGTTTGGTAATTTCTCCTCCGACCAGAATGAAAGATCCCATTGAAGCGGCTAATCCCATACATATTGTATGTACATCCGGTGACACAAATTGCATAGTATCATAAATGGCTATTCCTGGTATTACCCATCCGCCTGGAGAATTTATAAACAAATAAAGATCCCTAGTATCATCTTCTATGCTGAGATATACCATGAGACCAACAAGTTGATTTGAGATCTCGCTATCAACCTCTTGACCTAAAAAAAGTAATCTTTCTCGATAAAGTCGGTTGATTAGGGCAAATTTGTATCCCTGAGGAACCGTACGTGCACCTTTGGATGCATACGGTTCGAAAGAATTGAAAAAAAGAATCAATGTGTCGATTCCAATCCTATTTCTTTTTTTTTTTTCACATGAGTTTTGCCCTCCTTCCCTATATTCTATAATGTAGAAAATCAAAAAGAATTTTATGAACTTATTTAACTAACTTCTCATTGATGTATTGTTTCATCGAAATTCAAATTACGATGTAATTTTCTTGTTCCTGAATGGGCCTTTCAATTCTTTTAGGTTCTTGTTCTACTCCGGGGGAAGATTTGCCCGAATTCCATTTGCGCATATAGGTCAAATGATTCTAGTACCACTTCTTTTTTTTTTAATTGTTTCATACCTTTCCCCAAAATATTTGATGTATTCATCATACTACTCCATTGGTAAGTAGTTTGAGATTATCCATATGGTAAGTCTAATAATAGTCTATGAATAATAGTCTATGATACAAGTGGTAATCGTGTAATCATCATATATTCTACATACTACATAATAGATTCTATTATAGTTCTATTATAGTAAGTTATATTATATTCTATTTAATTACTAATGAATCTCATAATTTATTAATAATTTAATTCAATTTCTATTTTATTTTTATATTCTTTATTGAATATTTCTTATTTATATCACTACATTTACACTCCCATTCTATTACTTTTACTCTTACCATTTCCAATTTGGTATTTTCTGAACGGAGCCTGGATACTTTATTTTATCAGTCCAAGTAAACCATCAATTATTTTAATTGATAATATTGATCCCCAATAGGAATTTTTGTGCTTCACGCTCCAAATTATTGATGGTTCAATCAATACAATATTGAATATATTTATTTATTGGATTGGGCGAAACAGAGAATACTCAATCGGGGGAGATAACGGGGAAATACCATATGACCGATATGTCTGACAAGTCGCACTATACGTCAACCCAAGCTGCATCTTCCTCTCCAGGACTCCGAAAAGGTACTTTTGGAACACCAATGGGCATTAAGATAAAGAAAAAAAATGAAGTACTATACTTTACTTTAATATGGAAACGTAACAATGGTTTTATTGTCTTCATCATTTTTTCTCTTTCTTTTCTATTTTTCTATTCTATTTCTATATATATATATATATAGTATATATATGATTATAGANNATATATAAATGTATATATATAATTTATATATATATATATATATATATATATATATATATATAGTATATATAGAATATATATGAATATATATATTTTTTTTTCTATCTTATATATAGAATATTAGTATTAGTAGTATTAAAATAGTAGTATTAAAATATTTCTCTATTCTACTATTCTAATCTAATATTCTCTATTATTATTATCTATTCTCTTTTTCTATCTTTTAATCTTCTTTCTATTTATATTTAGAATCTTATATTCTTATATATTATATATATAGATAGATTCTATCTATATTCTATCAATAAAATAGAACTTAATATTATTATCTAGATAGAATTCTATTCTATCTAAGTATATAGATTCTAATTTAGAATATTAGTCTATAGATATAGACTTTATATATAGGACTGGAAGGTTCATAGAGGAAGACAGAATGAATAAAGAAAGATTGTAACGAACGGGATCGATCGGATCAGCCAATTGTTCGAATGATTTCGAATTCTAAAAGAGTATCTATGCATTTTTTCCCTCAAAATCCTAACATTGCGTATTGGTACTTATCGGGTATAGAATAAGATCTGTTTCTCTTTGTTCTTCTAAATAGAAAGAAAGAGAATTGGTCCCTTCTCTTTCTATTTCAAATTCTTTCTATTCTATTTTATGAAAAATAAAAGAAGGGAATACAAATAAATATTAACCCTTTCCTATACAAAATCTACCGAACAGGTGAAATACACGGTCTAGTCTTTTCCAATGTGATAAAGTTACATAATGTCTATTTCTTTTTCAGAAAGGGGTATTTACATGGGTTTGCCTTGGTATCGTGTTCATACTGTTGTATTGAATGATCCCGGTCGATTACTTTCTGTTCATATAATGCATACAGCTCTAGTTTCTGGTTGGGCCGGCTCGATGGCTCTATATGAATTAGCGGTTTTTGATCCCTCTGACCCTGTTCTTGATCCAATGTGGAGACAAGGCATGTTCGTTATACCCTTCATGACTCGTTTAGGAATAACCAATTCGTGGGGGGGTTGGAGTATCTCGGGAGGAACTATAACGAATCCGGGCATTTGGAGTTATGAAGGCGTGGCAGGGGCACATATCTTGTTTTCTGGCTTGTGCTTCTTGGCAGCTATTTGGCATTGGGTGTATTGGGACCTAGAAATATTCTGTGATGAACGTACAGGAAAACCTTCTTTGGATTTGCCCAAGATCTTTGGAATTCATTTATTTCTCTCAGGAGTCGCTTGCTTTGGCTTTGGTGCATTTCATGTAACAGGCTTATATGGTCCTGGAATATGGGTATCTGATCCTTATGGACTAACTGGAAAAGTACAATCTGTAAATCCAGCGTGGGGTGCGGAAGGTTTTGATCCTTTCGTTCCGGGGGGAATAGCTTCTCATCATATTGCAGCAGGTACATTGGGCATATTAGCGGGTCTATTCCATCTTAGTGTCCGTCCGCCTCAACGTCTATATAAAGGATTACGCATGGGTAATATTGAAACTGTGCTTTCCAGTAGTATTGCTGCTGTTTTTTTTGCAGCTTTCGTTGTTGCTGGAACTATGTGGTATGGTTCAGCAACTACTCCAATTGAATTATTTGGCCCCACTCGTTATCAGTGGGATCAGGGGTACTTCCAGCAAGAAATATATCGAAGAGTTGGGGCCGGGCTGGCCGAAAATCTGAGCTTATCGGAAGCTTGGTCTAAAATTCCCGAAAAATTAGCTTTTTACGATTACATTGGTAATAATCCGGCGAAAGGGGGATTATTCAGAGCAGGCTCAATGGATAACGGGGATGGAATAGCTGTTGGGTGGTTAGGGCACCCCGTATTTAGAGATAAAGAAGGGCGCGAACTCTTTGTACGTCGTATGCCTACCTTTTTTGAAACATTTCCGGTAGTTTTGGTAGATGGAGACGGAATTGTGAGGGCCGATGTTCCTTTTAGAAGGGCAGAATCCAAGTATAGTGTTGAACAAGTAGGGGTAACTGTTGAATTCTATGGTGGCGAACTCAATGGAGTCATTTATAGTGATCCTGCTACTGTGAAAAAATATGCTAGACGTGCCCAATTAGGTGAAATTTTTGAATTAGACCGGGCTACTTTGAAATCCGATGGTGTTTTTCGTAGCAGTCCAAGGAGTTGGTTCACTTTTGGGCATGCTACGTTTGCTTTGCTCTTCTTTTTCGGACACATTTGGCACGGTGGCAGAACCTTGTTCAGAGATGTTTTTGCTGGTATTGATCCAGATTTGGATGCTCAAGTGGAATTTGGAGCATTCCAAAAACTTGGAGATCCGACTACAAGGAGACAAGTAGTCTGATACAAAATCCCTTTGCCATCTTTTGCCTCTATTTTTTTTTCTTTTATTAATGAATAGGTGTGGAAGCTATAATTGTAAACCACGATCGAATCTATGGAAGCATTGGTTTATACATTCCTCTTAGTTTCGACTTTAGGGATCATTTTTTTCGCTATCTTTTTTCGAGAACCACCTAAAGTTCCAACTAAAAAAATGAAATGATTTTTCATTATTTCCATTGAAGTAATGAGCCCCCATATTCATATTGGGGGCTCATTACTTCAACTAGTCCCCATGTTCTTCGAAGGGATCTCTTAATTTTTGAGAGGGTTGCCCAAAAGCGGTATATAAGGCATACCCAGTAAAGCTTACAAGTAAACCGGATATGGAGATGGCGACTAGGGTTGCTGTTTCCATTTTTTCGATAATTTCAAGATCACAAAGGATCACGATAATGTCGTTTATTTACAACTACAACGGAATGGTATACAAAGTCAACAGATTTCAACCCATGATGAAAGAGGATTTATGGCTACAAAAACCGTTGAGAGTAGTTCTAGATCTGGGCCAAGACGAACTGGCATAGGGAGTTTATTGAAACCATTGAATTCGGAATATGGAAAAGTAGCTCCAGGGTGGGGGACTACACCACTTATGGGAATTGCAATGGCTCTATTTGCAATATTTCTATCTATTATTTTAGAAATTTATAATTCATCTGTTTTACTGGATGGAATTTCAGTTAATTAGTTCATAAAAACTAGTAAGTCCTAGTTTTTCAATCAAAAAAGATTATTTTACTTATACTTACTTAATGCTTAAAATACTTAATACTTCAACTTAAGATTACCTAAGACTTGGATTTATAGACCATTCTGGTAGTTCGATCGTGAAATTTATTTGTTTCGATATTTCATTTCCGGAATATGAGCGTGTGACTTGTTAGAATTGATCCTATTGATAATACAGAGAATGGACCTGTCATCTCTATCAAGATGATTCTACCTCGTCAGATATTTATTCTAGTCTCTGGAGCACGGACTATATAGAATAGATCAAGAAAAGAAANATTTGAACTATGATTCATANCTATTATTCAGACCTCGCAACCGGATTAAAAAAAATGGAAATAGGTCTTTTCTAAATCAAACAATTTTTTCCTTCATACTTCCGAAAGAAGCCTCTTTCTCTATATTTTGTTGAGTTATTACATTCATTGAAGAAAGAAGTGATGATCAAATGGTTTTTACTCAGAAAACCTTTGAGTTTAGCTTTGGTTTTCTTATATCATCGTGGTTCTAGTATGAATCTGAGGTTTAAATTGATTCATAGGGTTTCAACAAGAGAATTCCTATAAAAAAAAAGATAGGGAATAGAAGATTCAAGAGGCCTATCACGATTAACATAAAGAAAGATGGAGGAGCCAACTTGAGATTGTATTTCTTGGCATTATCATCACAAAGAAGAGATTCCGGATTTTTATTACTTCGTATCTTTGGGTCAAATCGAGTCAAGCGGCTAAGCCACAAGAAGTTTGAAACTCTCTATTCCATATCCGTTGAAACCAGTATTTGTGTGTTTCGGCTTGAGCCGTACGAGATGAAATTCTCATATACGGCTCTCAGAGGGGGAGTCTTTCTTGTTACCTATCTCAATAAAGTATATGATTGGTTCGAGGAACGTCTCGAGATTCAAGCGATTGCAGATGATATAACTAGTAAATATGTTCCTCCTCATGTCAACATATTTTATTGTCTAGGGGGGATTACGCTTACTTGTTTTTTAGTACAAGTAGCTACGGGTTTTGCTATGACCTTTTATTATCGTCCAACTGTTACAGAGGCTTTTTCCTCTGTTCAATACATAATGACTGAGGCCAACTTTGGTTGGTTAATTCGATCAGTTCATCGATGGTCAGCAAGTATGATGGTTCTAATGATGATCTTGCACGTATTTCGTGTGTATCTTACGGGTGGTTTTAAAAAACCCCGCGAATTAACTTGGGTTACAGGGGTGGTTCTGGCTGTATTGACCGCATCTTTTGGCGTAACTGGTTATTCCTTACCCCGGGACCAAATTGGCTATTGGGCAGTAAAAATTGTAACAGGCGTGCCTGAAGCTATTCCTATAATAGGATCACCTTTGGTAGAATTATTACGTGGAAGTGCTAGTGTGGGCCAGTCCACTTTGACTCGTTTTTATAGTTTACATACTTTTGTATTGCCTCTTCTTACTGCCGTATTTATGTTAATGCACTTTCCAATGATACGTAAGCAAGGTATTTCGGGTCCTTTATAGAGAAGGCAGATCATAGATATTTGTAATTTATCATATCGGAGAGGAACAAGAGTCTTTCATTGCTACAAATATGGATTATTTAAAAATAAGGCATGTTATTTGGATACTTCTATTCAACTCTGAAGTATTGTTTCTTTGGTACGAATCGAAGAGTTGAAGTATATTTTCCTAAAAGAGGATGGATTATGGGAGTGTGTGACTTGAACTATTGATTGGTCCATGCAGATATATGATTTGATCCGCCACGTTGGAATTCACAACCCAATGTGTCTCCGCATCCAACCATCACGTCAGTCCCTTTCCTTTATGTAGCATAGGATAGGCCGGTTCGCTTGAGGAGAATATTTTCTATGATCATACCCAAATCATGTCATGCATGAACAGGCTCCGTAAGATCCCTAGAATAATGATCCAATGTTCTATTTATTCACTTTGTTTGATTTTTCTTTTTTTTTTTAGTAATTTTCTTATAATTAATTGATAGTATTAGTATTTCGTATTATATTAATTTGATACTAATCTTAGTAAGCTTTTTATAGTATGTAGATGCATTCATTTCCTCTGCATCGACCCTGATCTATGATACTATCGGAGTTAAATAAAGGATCTAAAGAAGAACAGGGGCTAGACTTTATTAGTAACAAGTAAAAACTTTGTATTTTTGTATGTAATACAATCGAGATGTTGTGGGGATAAATACCAACCAAAAGACATGAGACAATCCAAAAAGCACTTGATCATGATTGAATTTGTAAGCCGACTTGGATATTGAGCATTTCCTTTTTGCCAGAACTGAATTCTTTGCAATGAATAATGAATCGTTGAAACTCGGGGAAATGGAATTTGATAAATCTTTTCTTACATAGAGTCATTCTACATTATATATGTAGATATGTATGAAATATAGATCTTCTATGGACCTATTTATGTTCTATGGATCTATTTCTGTGATTCTTTTGATTATTGCTCGAGCCGGATGATAAAAAATTATCATGTCCGGTTCCTTTGGGGGATGGATCCACAAGAATTCACCTATCCAAATAACAAAGAAACCTGATTTGAATGATCCTGTATTAAGAGCTAAATTGGCTAAAGGGATGGGACATAATTATTATGGAGAACCCGCATGGCCCAATGATCTTTTATATATCTTTCCAGTAGTAATTCTAGGCACTATTGCATGTAATGTGGGCTTAGCAGTTCTAGAGCCGTCAATGATCGGTGAACCGGCGGATCCATTTGCAACTCCGTTGGAAATATTACCCGAATGGTACTTCTTTCCCGTATTTCAAATACTTCGCACAGTACCTAATAAGTTATTGGGTGTTCTTTTAATGGTTTCAGTACCAATAGGATTATTGACAGTACCTTTTTTGGAGAATGTCAATAAATTCCAAAATCCATTTCGTCGTCCAGTAGCTACAACAGTCTTTTTGATTGGTACCGCAGTAGCTCTTTGGTTAGGTATTGGAGCAACTTTACCTATTGAGAAATCCCTAACTTTAGGTCTTTTCCAAATTGATTAAACCGTTCATTCAATACCACGACATATGTATCTAAGGAAGATCCAGAAAGGGATCTTCCTTAGATACATCAATCTTATTATGATCTATTCTGCAAATATATGGACCGTGTCGGAGATTAAAAACTTATTCTATTCTTTTTTATTTCTAAAAACTAAAAAATGAAAGAATTCCAATGGATTTAAAATGAAAACTTTTTCTTAGGTAAATTGATTGCAAAGTGCTTCTGTAGAGTGCCCAATATCTGTTTTACATCTTCTATGCGAAAATATTCCATTTTCATAAGATCTTCTTGACTGTGACTCAAAAGGTCCAATAATGTATGTATATTGGACCTTTTGAGACAATTATAGGTCCTGGAAGACAATTCTGATTGGTCAATAAAAATACATGTTAATGGAATTCCTTTTTTGTTTTTCTTGAGATTAGTGAATCTGTCTTGAAAGGAAAAAAGGGGTAGATTCCATCTGTTTTCACTTTCCTCGAAATTCATGTCCTCTTCCTCTGCATGTAGAAAAGGAATCAATAAATCAATCAAATTACGAGAAGCTTCATAAAGTGCTTCTTTAGGAGTTAAACTTCCATTCGTCCATATTTCTAGAAAGAGTATCTCTTGTTTTTCATTCCCATTCCCATAAGAATGAATACTATGATTCGCATTTCGAACAGGCATAGATACAATATCTATAGGATAACTTCCATCGTGAGAGTCATTTGTGGATTTCATACGATATCCGCGACCTCTCTTGATTTGTAATTCAATAAACAAATCAATTGGTTCTGTCAGGTTAGCTATATGCTGTGTCGTGTCAACTATTTGTACAGAAGGTGGTGAGATGATATCTTGAGCTGTTATGTATTTTGGACCCCTGACACAAATGGATGCGTCCCTAACTCCATAGAGATTACTTCTCAATACAATCTCTTTCAAATTTATTAAAATCTCATGTACTGATTCTTCAATACCTGCTATCGTAGAATATTCATGCATCACATTTTCAGATGTTGCACGTGTGATACATGTTCCTTCTATTTCTCCAAGTAAAGCCCTTCGCATGGCAATACCTATTGTATCGGCTTGACCTTTCATAAGCGGGGACAGAACGAAACGACCATAATAAAGACGCTTGCTGTCTACTCTTGATTCAACACATTTCCACTGTAGTGTTCGAGTGGATCCTGCTACTTCTTCTCGAACCATACTATGAATTTTCTTTATTTATGATTATTGGATCAGATCATTGAATCATTTATTTCTCTTGGAATCTCTTGAATTCTTATTTCTACACACGTCTTTTTTTAGGAGGGCGACATCCATTATGTGGCATGGGTGTTACATCACGTACGAAACTTAATAGCATCCCATTTCTACGAATGGCTCGTAATGCCGCATCTCTTCCGAGACCTGGACCTTTTATCATAACTTCTGCTCGTTGCATACCCTGATCAACTAACGTACGAATAGCATTAAATGCTGCGGCTTGAGCAGCATAGGGTGTTCCTTTTCTTGTGCCTCTGAATCCAGAAGTACCTGCGGAAGCCCAAGAAACCACCCGACCTCGTACGTCTGTAACAGTTACAATAGTATTGTTGAAACTCGCTTGAACATGAATAACTCCTTTTGGTATTCTACGTTCATTCTTATTTGAACCAATACGTGCATTTTTACGTAAACCAATTTTTGCTATAGGTTTTGTCATATTTTATTAGATCATATTCATAAGAATAAAATAAAAAGAAAGAAGAGAGGATTCGTTTTCATATGAAATGAATATCCCCGTATCTTTCTGTAAATTTCTGATTCTTCTTTCTTTTTACATGTACATGGGTTTTTCTTTTAAAAAGTTCTTGATTTAGAACTTGAGAAGGATTACCCCTGTCTCTGTTTATGTCTCGGATTGGAACAAATGACTATAATTCGACCCCGCCTACGAATCAAGCGACATTTTTCACAAATTTTACGAACAGAAGCCCTTATTTTCATATTTATCATTCCTTACTTTCATTCTGAATCTATTTTTTTTTGGAAACAAAAATTAGTTTATTGCATTTTTGAACTTCGAATTATATCCTTACGAAAAGGATGTTTAAAAAAATGATCTAATCGTTCGAATCTTTTTTGCGAAGTCTATAAATTATACGTCCCCTGGTTGAATCATAACGACTCATTTCGATTTTGACTCTATCTCCGGGTAGTATACGTATAAAACTGCGCCGGATTCTCCCTGAAATATAACCTAGAATTAGATCTTCATTATCTAATCGAACTCGGAACATACCGTTGGGAAGTGATTCAGTAATTAAACCCTCATGAATCAATTTTTGTTCTTTCATTCCAGGGAACCCCCTTTAAGTATTAACTAATAGAGGAAGAGTTCTATAATTCACTTCTCCTCTCTATTTTACAAAGAGTAAGTTCGAGAGAAAATTAGGGTACCTCAGGAGAATCACCATATATAACACAAAATTTCTCCTCCAATTTTTTCTAGTCGAGCTTCTCGATCTGTCATTATACCTCGAGAAGTAGAAAGAATGACAATTCCCATTCCACCTAAAATCTTAGGAATTCGTTGATAATTGGAATAGATTCGTAGACCGGGTCGGCTGATACACTTTAAAATCATTTTATTCCTTTTCCTAGTCTTTCTATGTCGTAAGGTTGAAACCAAGAAATTTTTTTGACTTTCTTGATGTTTTCGAACGTTTTCAATAAAACCTTCTCGTAAAAGTATTTTCACAATGTTTTTAGTGATATTAGTAGATACTATTTGAACTCTTCCCTTTTGATCTATGTCAGCATTTCTTATAGAAGTTATTATATCGGCAATAATGTCCCTACCCATGACGAACTATAGTTATTGGTGCCTCCTAATTTTGATATAATCAACATGCTTCTTTTTTGTTTGTTTTTTTTTTTTTAATTATTCAATTATAATAAATTATTAGAAATTTAAAGTATATGCATGAGACACAATCTATTAATCGGATCTATTTCAGATATTTGAATATTCTATATATAGATAGGATATATCCTATTTTCATCTATAAGACTTCGGGTGCTAATGAAACTATTTTAGTAAAATTCAACTGTCGCAATTCCCGAGCAATCGCACCAAAAATTCGAGTTCCTTTTGGATTTCCTTCTTGATCAATGATAACCGCTGCATTGTCATCATATCGTATTATCATGCCGTTGTCACGTTTGAGTTCTTTACACGTGCGTACAATCACAGCTCTAATTATTTCTGATCTTTCTAGAGGCATGTTGGGTACTGCTTCTTTGATTACAGCAACAATAACATCGCCAATATGAGCATATCGGTGATTACCAGTTCCTATGATTCGAATACACATCAATTCTTGAGCTCCACTGTTATCCGCTACATTCAAAAGGGTCTGAGGTTGAATCATATCATTTTTATTGAAATCTCTTATTTCAATGCAAGGGATAATGGAAAAAAAAATATTGTCTGTCCAGAGATAAAGAAATCCGTGGTTGTTTTTTTATTCTCAATACTCCTTCTTCTTTTACTTTTGTTTACCTATTCTGAAATAACAAATTGAGTTCGTATAGGCATTTTGCATGCAGCTATTTCCATAGCTGCTTTGGCTACAGTTTCTGATACTCCACTCATTTCATAAAGTATTCGGCCTGGTTTAACAACGGATACCCAATATTCGGGGGATCCCTTGCCCGAACCCATACGTGTTTCTGTAGGTCTTACAGTAACAGGTTTGTCGGGAAAGATACGTAACCATATCTTTCCACCACGACGCGCATATCGTGTCATTGCTCTTCGCCCTGCTTCTATTTGTCTAGCTGTTATCCAAGCAGGTTCAAGTGCCTGAAGAGCGTATCTGCCAAAACAAATATGATTGCCTCGGCAAGATATTCCCTTCATTCTACCTCTATGTTGTTTACGAAATCTGGTTCTTTTGGGGTTATAGTTGATTGAATCCATCTCTACTGCAGAGCCGGACATGAGAGTTTCTTCTCATCCAGCTCCTCGCAAATGAAATGATTCAATAATATTACATATACACATGTATTTATGTATTTCATTCTATCAAAAGAAAGAATATACTAATCTTTTTTATTGAATTTGTTACATAGGTAGCTGTATATATAACTAGGCGTGTTTGTTTATATATAATGCTTCTTTCTTTTATCAAGATTTCTAAAGTATTTTACTTTACCTATATTGAATCACGCCAATAATCATCCAATAAATGAAATTCTTCAATTAAATATTAAATAAAGAAAGCGCGGGCGAATATTGACTCTTTCCTCCTTCATTTGTAGGGTCAATTCATGACTATTCAGAAGAAATCCATTCTTTCTTGGTTCATTCCGCCATCCTACCCAATGAATCATTAGGATTGATTCGTTTTAAAGAAAATCCTATGTAATCACAGGTTCCATCGTTCCCATAGCTTCTCTATTAATGCTTAGGCCTGAACTCTGCAATGGAGCTCTCAACAAAATCTAAAATCTGTTATTTGTTTCCGAGTCAATCTCCTCAGTTTTTCTTAACCCGAAGCTCAATTCAATTATTCTCTATTTTCTATTATTTCTATTATCTATTTTTCTATCTTATTACATACATAATAGACTATATTATCCATATTGATTAGATTATTTAGATTATTATTTTAATTTAAATTCTTTTATTATATCTTCTTCTATGTTTATATTTTATTTAGATTTTTTCTTTGTATATTTCTTATTCTATTGTCATTGTATATTGATGTTGATGCTTTATAACACTGCCTTTTTTATGGGGTAATTCTTCATAAACCATACATATGGGAATCATATCTCATTGAGATCTTTCTTCTCTCTTTCTGTCATCCTTCCTTTTTCCACATCCCTCTTTTTTTTTTCACAATTCATAATCAGATTTTGATTTCTTTTTTATGAAAAGAATTTCAGTTGCTACAACTATATGATCGATTCAATCATATAGTTACTGTTTCTTGGGATCTCGACAATACGAAGCAATAAGTTGGTTCTTAGTTTTGAGTTTCTTTAGTTTTAATAGTTACTAAGTTTATAGTGGGGTCAACCTATTTTTTTTTTAAATATCAATTCTCAACTCTAAAGAAAAAATTCACGAGTCACACACTGAGCATAGCAATTATACTAAAATCTAAATTAAATAAAGGGTAAATCAAATTTTTATTCAACCTTATAGAATTAGAATTGTTTGTTTTTATTTTATTAAGAAAAAAATAAAAAGAAGAAAAGAGTTTCTAAATCTTTTCTATCGATGAGCAGAATGCCCAGATAAAGAAAGGTCCATTATTCTTATTTTCTTATTCTTGGTTTACAAATATCCAAATTTTTATGCCTAAGACTCCATAGATAGTTCTAATTGTATGGGAACAGTGATCAATTTTAGCGCGAATTGTTTGTAAAGGGACCCTGCCTTCTCTGATCCATTCGACACGTGCAATCTCTTTTCCGTCGATACGCCCTGCAATTTGCACTTGAATTCCTTTTGTACCCGTTTGTTCAGTTAATTCAATAGCTTTTTTCATTGCCTTTCGAAATGAGACTCTATTTTTTAATTGTAAAGCTATATATTCTGCAAGAATATTAGGTTGTCCATAAGGCTTTTCAATTCTTGTGATAGCAATGTTGAGTCTCCGGTTTACAGAATGAAACTCTTTTTGTACATTCATTTGTAATTCTTTGATTCCCCGTGTTCGTCCTTCTATTAAGAAATTGGGAAATCCAATATAGATTATGA